TACTTGAAGTACGGTACCAGTATTTACAATCTGGACTTCCCTATTATATTGCTCAATACGTTCACGGATAATAGTACTAATCTCGTCGGGTTGAATGTTTACCATGAGTATTTCTAATTTTTGAATTATTAAATTAAAAAAAAAAAAAAATAATGCCTACAGTATAAATAAGAGTTAATGCCTTATTTTTTGCATCTCCCCCAAAATGCCAATATTTGCACTGATGGTACGTAAATGCAATTCGTTAGTCAAACAACTATTCAGAGTTCCTAGAGCTCCTTGTAAGGCTTGTTTAAAAACCCGCTGTTGAACTTGATTAATGGCTTTTTGTTGTTCAACAAGAATGGTTTCATTTTTAGAATTTTCGAATTGTCCCAAAGTCTTATAAGTCAAATTAATCAATCCCAATTTTTGTCGTTCTATCTCAGAGTATTCGTTCACTCGATACTGATCCGCTTCTATTTCGACTTTCCCTAAGTGGGCCCGGGCTTTTTCCAACTGTTCTAGGGCCCCCCCGCGTAGTTCCTCTGAATTTCGAATAGTATTCAAAATTCTCTGTTTTCGATTACCTAATAAATCGCTTAACACTCCCTTTCCAAAAAAAATCAATACACCAAGGACTACACTTAGATTTATTATATTTGTTGCTAAAATATCGGTATTTAACCCGAAACTCCCGGCGGATGGCCAGTGAACCAAGAAAACGAAAGAATCGGTTACATTTTTCATATGATCTCCTCTTCTCCTATAGATATAGACAGATTAATTAATAACTTTTTTTTTTTCAATTGTCAATTTGGAATCTAATTAAGAACAATACGTATTCTAATTCGGTATCAAATCTAATGTTAATTGTGAAATATCCCCTCCCCTTTGTTTTTGTTACAAAACTTCCTTAAAAAAGTTTCGATTGGACTAAGATAGAGGGAAGGAAGAAAGCGAGTTGGTATACTAATTCCTGATCCCCCAATCAGTCCTTCCCGGGGGCAATTGCCGCAAGAAAACTAAAGTAGGTAGTTGTAGGGTGAAATCCTGCTAGAATTCGAAAAAAGCAAGCAGCAAGTCTAAGGCAATTAAGAAGATAAATACGTATTTGGATTTTTTATGGGATCCTAAACAAAAGGATTTGCAAATAAAAGTGCTAATGCTACAACCAGTCCATAAATTGTTAAAGCTTCCATAAAAGCCAGACTAAGCAATAAAGTACCTCGTATTTTTCCCTCCGCCTCGGGCTGTCTCGCGATACCTTCTACAGCTTGGCCTGCAGCAGTACCTTGACCAATCCCAGGTCCAATAGAAGCAAGTCCAACAGCTAACCCAGCAGCAATAACAGAAGCGGCAGAAATCAATGGATTCATGAGAAGTTCCTCGCAAAAGAAAAAAGAAATGGTTAATGATACAATCAACCAATAAATTATGACTTAATTATTTATTGCAACGCAACTAAGAGCTCTGAATTGAAGTAATAATCTTATTGAATCATCAGAATAACTTCACTATCTATTTTAAAAATGCCTATCCGCGGATTTTTTATGAATTCATACAACTTTATTTCCATTTCTTTCTTTGCTCCGAACCTTTCTTCAAATTCGAGCTCTTCGTTCTTTTTCTTCTTAATTGAATTTCTTTATTCAATTCTAAAGTTACAAACGAAAAGGAAGGACTCTTATTGAAATCCCTATCTAAATACTGAGTAGTAGTGGAGCGATTAGATATATCTTCTCGCTCATATAGGACTAACCTACTATATACATATACACGTTTTTCTTCGATAAAGTAAACTAATTATTCGTATCGTATCTTGGATTTCATCAGATTCTTCTTTTTTTTTTAGTTTTAGCATCGTAAACAAATAAAGAATTCTCATTCAGATTATGACTCCTAAGATTGGAATTGAATGAACAAAAGAATCAAGACAATATCAAGAGAATATTTATTGGAAGGAGATAGAAACAGGGCAAACACATTTTAGGAAAAAGATCTCTTCGATCTCTCCCCCCCCCCTTTTTTACTTTGACAATCCGCCAATATCGTAATACTTTTGATTCTTCCTCTAGATCGTATAGACCCTTCCCTTTTTTTGTCTATTTATGTGTGTATTTATATCCATATAAGTCAATTATCTTGAGAACGGCATGGATTGCCTTGCACTAAGTTAAAAAATAAAGACAATTTAGAAACTTAGTCAATGGTGCCCCTCCATGGATTCGCCTATATAAGCCGCAGCTAACGTTGCAAAAATAAGAGCTTGAATACCGCTTGTAAATAATCCAAGGAGCATAACAGGTATAGGAACCACTGAAGGTACTAAAGAAACAAGAACAACAACTACCAATTCGTCCGCTAATATATTTCCGAAAAGTCGAAAGCTAAGCGATAAAGGTTTTGTGAAATCTTCTAAAATATTAATGGGTAAAAGAATTGGAGTTGGTTGAATGTATTTAACGAAATAACCTAATCCTTTTTTGCTAAGGCCCGCATAAAAATATGCAATTGACGTAAGTAAAGCTAAAGCAACGGTAGTATTTATATCATTTGTGGGTGCGGCTAACTCTCCATGAGGTAACTGTATGATTTTCCAAGGTAAAAGCGCCCCTGACCAATTAGAAACAAAAATAAATAGAAACATAGTTCCAATAAAAGGAACCCATGGACCATATTCCTCTCCAATTTGAGTTTTGCTCACATCTCGAATAAATTCAAGGACATATTCGAAGAAATTCTGACCGTCACTAGGGATGGTTTGTGGATTCCGAACAGCTACAATGGCGGAACCTAATAAGATAGCAATTACAACCCAAGAAGTAATAAGTACTTGGGCATGAACTTGGAAACCCCCGAGTTTCAAATAAAAATGCTGGCCTACTTCTACACCGGATATATCATATAAGCCTTTTAATGTGTTGATGGAAGATGATAAAACATTCATATTGTCCTCTGAAAACTTTACAAGAAATTATTTTGATTCAACCCCTTTTTTCCTTTAGGCTTGCCCACTAGAATTGTATATTTTGTATACAAACGAGTCACATAATATCCCTAAATTCTTTTTATTTCTTTTGCACGATTCAGGAATCGTAAAGGATTCCATCAATTTATCAGTCTATGGAATTTTCAAAAGAACTTTTTTATCTTATATGTTATTATTAATTAAGGATTTTGTATATAGCTAGAACGACCTTCACAAATTGCAAATACTAATTTGTTAAGAATGAATCGGACTGAAGGTATACTGTCATCATTTGCAGGAATCAAAAGATCTGCGAGATCGGGGTCACAATTTGTATCAACTAAACAAATTGTCGGAATTCTCAAAGTGATACATTCCCGAAGAGCCGTATAGTCTTTTTGCTGATCAAGGATTATTACAATATCTGGTAACCCCGTCATATATTTGATCCCGCCCAGATATTTTTGCAAGTGAGATAACTGTTTCTTTAATCGAGACACATCTCTTTTCGGAAGGCGAGTGAGTTTCCCTGTCTTTTGGTACATTGTTAAGTCCCTGAACTTTTGAAGTCTCATTTGTGTAGTGGACCAATTCGTTAAAATACCGCCGCGCCACTTTTTATTAACATAATGACACCGAGCCCTTATTGCAGCCCGCGCTACCAAATCCGCTGTTCTTTTTTTGGTACAAACAATTAAGAATTCATTTCTACTACTTGCTGCATGAAAAAGTAAATTACAAGCTTCTGATAAAAAACGAGCAGTTCGAGTAAGATCTGTAATATGATTACCTTTAATATTTCTAGAGATATAAGGTGCCATTTTCGGATTCCATTTTTTAATAGCATGACCAAAATGAACTCCTGCTTCCAGCATCTCTTCCAAATTAATATTCCAATATCTTCTTTTCATTTCTCCCTACACTTCCTCTCTTTTTTTTTTCAATGAAAAAAAAAGACGGGATACCCTGAAATAAATAGCTGTTCCGACGGAACCTTATCTTTTCCTCTTTTCTCGAAGATTGGGTGTTGATACATGACCCAAGCGATTTATTCCTTTCTATTCTTTATTATCTTTTTTTATTTATTTCCTTATTACTATATAAATATAAATAATCACATTACCAAATCGGGTGTAAATGGAACAAATCAAAGAACCACCCATAGTTATATAGTTAAAAGTATGAATCCACTCTTAGGAATCATTAAATCCTATAAATTCTTGTTCTGATGTATCATATCCTTTTTTTGAAATGCAACTCTCTGTGGTGGAACAAAATATCTCCCATTCCCCCCTTGAATAAATTCTTGTTTTTGGTTTTTAATCTTATGCCCGTATGTTGCCTTGAGCGGTGCACTAATCCTTTAAATCCAGTACCAATAGGTATCATACTGCCTAGAACAACGTTTTCTTTAAGGCCTTTCAACCAATCGATACGTCCGCGGAGAGCTGCTTTTGATAAAACACGAGCAGTTTCTTGAAAACTTGCCTCGGAGATGAAACTTTGAGTATTCAGAGATGCTCTCGTCATTCCCAAGAGCATAGCTCGGTAACAGATCACTTCTTCCAAAGCCCGCCCCGTGCGTTCCGCTCGCAACAACCCAATCAGTTCTCCGGGTGAAAAAACATTAGACATTCCATCTTCCGAAACGGACACTTTGGATGTTATTTGACGTACAATAATTTCTATATGCCTATTATGGATCTGCACCCCTTGGGATCGATAAATCTTTTGGATCTTATTAACCAAAGAGATACGACTTTGTACTATAGTTAGCTCAGCACCAATCAAGAATCCCCAAGGAATTCCAAGAATTATTGTTCTACACGCGTTCCAACCCTCAACTCTCTTTTCTAGGTTTATTGATATTGAATCAATTGAGCGTACTTCTAACATTCGTTCCACTTTTGGAAGACCCTGCGTTATATCACTAGATCTCGACTTTTCATACATAAATGAAAATAAAGGATCTCCTTGGTAAAGGATTTCCCCATAATTCTGATGAACCCTTGCTTCGGGAGTGGCCAAATAAGGCTTAGCTGATCTTAGTACTATAGACTCAACGTGAACAATTATAACTTGACCCGATTTTAGGCGTGGTGCGCTTTTGGCCATACATACATTTTGCCAAATAAACTGTCCCAGGTTAATTATTGTGAATGTTTCTTCGCAAAAATTATGATGATAATTATGATGGAGAAAATACCAATTCAATTTGAATGGATTCAAAACACTGTTAATGCACGAATCGGGATTCAAAATTCTCTTGTTCTCCTCCATTAAATAATATTTAAGTACTTGAAAAGTCTTTTTTAAATTGTCAAGTTTCAAATATTGATTTACCGAGATCTGATTATGAGTTAGTAAATAATAGTAGACTGAATCAAAATTTGCAATTTCAAGCGCTGTTCCTAAAGGACCCGGCGAATTCCTAATTGGGATTCTAGCCTCTCTTTTAGTTAATTCCTTTATGACATTCTGATATTTTACATCGTTGAATGGATCCACTTGAAAACAATTAGATGGTGACAAAAAAATGAAAGATTGACATTTTTTATTTCTATTCAACAACGTACTTCTAGTTACTTTATTTTGTTTAAGTGATTGTTGAATCTTTGCCTTGGAATAAATGGAAAAAAATGAATTAATATTAATATTGGCATGATCTAACCCAATATGGGAGATCCATCCTAAACCTAATGAATCGTTCCGTTTTCTGTTGATATTGGAAATACGGAATTCCGCTAAGTTTAAGTCGATTTTTAGAAAATCACGAATCAGACCATTTGTACTTACTTCAACAAAAGAAGCACGAGCCCCTTCGATAGAAGAACTTTTTTTGTCTTCATCCCAATTCAAGACTAAACAAGTACGAACTACTTGAATACTTGTGTCATAAATTTCCCGAATCGATTTACCATTTCCATAAAAAATATAATTGACAACTTGAAGTTTCAGATTCTCCTTTTCCCGCAATAGATCTGGGGGGAAAAGTGTTTCGAAATTTATATCGTATGTTCTTTTTTTTTTATATAGGATTACTGGCCGAACCAAAAGAAAATATTTTTTCTTGGTAAGTGTAATGCATTGGGCATAGGTCCAATTTTTTTTTTTTTTTGATTCCTTAGAATTAGTTTTTACCATTCCTGGTGGTATTAAGATACCACTGGATCGTGATATGTTATCTGTCTGCCCCGGAAAATGGAGATCTCCAGAAAGAATTTTAAGTTCCATTTTTTTTTTTTTTCTCTCTATTCGTACCAATCCGCTTACCCGACTTCTTATATTTAACGTGATTTGTGTATCTATTCCAATAATACTATTATTACGTACCATTAAGGAAGAAGATTCGGGTAAAATATACGCTTCCTCCGGAATGAAAAAAAAGCGTTGGTATTGAGGATCATTGAAATAAGCAAAAATAGTATTTTTACAGAAAATACCATTTATAGGTATTTCAATCGAGATATCGGAAGGGGATATTCGTTCTTTCTCTTGTTCTTGAATCGATTGGAATGGTATGATAAATCGATTTCTGCGTCTCTTTGCCAATAAATAAAAATTTTCGTGGAGAATTGCAGGATATATGAGATTACAATGACCAGTACTTTGGATTTGATTAAGTTCTGAATAATCAGAAATCTCACTTTTTTTTTTACTCGAAAGATCTGAACTAAATAATTTGTATTGAACTTGATCATTATTTTCTGAATTTATTGAGGAGTTCGAAATGTATCTCTTTTCGACAGAAAGAGAATGTGTGTTCATTTGATCTTGATCCTTGTGTAGCGAAAATGGGACTGTACTGGAGCTGCCCGAACCCCCCGATAATATCCATAAATGACTTGTTTTTGTTAAAAAATGGACATTGCTATATCTATATTCAGATATATGGTATACGCCGGTACTCCAGTGCATTTCTCCTTCTGAATGGGAATAAATATATTTTCGAACTCTATCTGTAAAATTAAAGGGGGATGTTCCCCCGCGAACTTCAGCAATCACTTGTTCTGATTGCACATATTGATCATTTTGAACTAAAAGAATACTTTTTGATGGAATAGTCACGTTATGTAGAATATCTTCACTCTCAATAGTTACATACAAGTCTATAGAACAGAGAAAAGCCGGATGCCCATGACGTGTACGTGTGGGATGAACTAAATCCTCATTAAATTGGATTTTTCCATTATAGGGGGCTCGCACATGTGCTGCAGTACCCCCTGTGAATACTCCACCGGTATGAAACGTTCTTAATGTTAGTTGAGTACCCGGTTCCCCAATAGATTGACCCGCAATAATACCTACAGCTTCTCCCAATTCTACCAAGTCGCCATGAGTAGTACTCTGTCCGTAACATAATCGACATATCCAAGACGTACTCTTACAAGTAAAAGGAGTTCGAATAGATATTGGTTGTGTTCGAAAGGTTATGAATCGATTGATAAGTCCAACCCCAAGATCTTGATTTCGAAGGGCAATGCATCGTGATCCAATATATAGATTGTCTGATAATACACGGCCAATTAATGTATTAATGAAAATCCTTT